TTTATGGATGGAATCAAATATGCAGTATTTACCGAAAAAAGTCTTCGGTTATTGATGGTGAACAATCAATATACTTCTAATGTCGAATCAGGATCAACTAGGACAGAAATAAAGCATTGGGTCGAACTCTTCTTTGGTGTCAAGGTAATAGCGATAAATAGTCATCGACTTCCCCGAAAGGGGAAAAGAATGGGACCTATTATGGGAGATACAATGCATTACAGACGTATGATCATTACGCTTCAACCAGGTTATTCTATTCCACCTGTTATAAGAACTTAAATTCTGTTATAAGAACTTAAATTCAAATTCTTAATACAAATCCTTAATAACATAGCATGGCGATACATTTATACAAAACTTCTACCCCGAGCACACGCAACGGAGCTGTAGACAGTCAAGCGAAATCCACTCCACAAAAGCAAAAACAAAAGCAAAAGAGTTTGATCTATGGACAGCATCATTGTGGTAAAGGTCGTAATGCCAGAGGAGTCATTACCGCAGGGCATAGAGGGGGAGGTCATAAGCGTCTATACCGTAAAATCAATTTTCGACGGAATGAAAAAGACATATCTGGTAGAATCGTAACCATAGAATACGACCCAAATCGAAATGCATACATTTGTCTCATACACTATGGGGATGGTGAGAAGCGATATATTTTACATCCCAGAGGGGCTAGAATTGGAGATACCATTGTTTCTGGTACAGAAGTTCCTATATCAATGGGAAATGCCCTACCTTTGAGTGCGGTTTGAACTATTGATTTACGTAATTGGAAGTAACCAATTAGGTTTACGACGAAACCTAGAAATCGATCACTGATCCAAGTTGAGTACCTCTACGGGATAGACCTCAACAGAAAACTGAAGAGTAACGGCAGCAGGTGATTGAGTTCAGTGGTTCCTTATATAAAATTATTGACTCTAGAGATATAGTAATATGGAGAAAATACCATTTTTTGAAGCACGGACAGAGCCGGAAGCACCCCTTGTTTCAAAGAGAGGAGGACGGGTTATTCACATTTCATTTGATGGTCAGAGGCAAATTGAAAGCTAAGCAGTGGTAATTCTAAGGATCTCCGGAGGAATAATAGAGATGTCTCCTACGTTACCCGTAATATGTGGAAGTATCGACGTAATTTCATAGAGTCATTCGGTCTGAATGCTACAGGAAGAACATAAGCCAGATGACGGAACGGGGAGACCTAGGGTGTAGAAGATCGTAGCATGAGTGATTCGGCAGATTTGGATTACTATATATCCACTCATATGGTGCTTCATCATACGATTCATATAATATCCATCTGTCTAGATATCATCATATACATCCAGAAAGCCGTATGCTTTGGAAGAAGCTTGTACGGTTTGGGAAGGGATTTTAAAAAATAAAAAAGAAGAATCTACTTCAACCGATATGTCCTTAGGCACGGCCATACATAACATAGAAATAACACTTGGAAAGGGTGGACAATTAGCTAGGGCAGCAGGTACTGTAGCGAAACTGATTGCAAAAGAGGGGAAATCGGCCACATTAAGATTACCATCTGGGGAGGTTCGTTTGGTATCCAAAAACTGCTCAGCAACAGTCGGACAAGTAGGTAATGTTGGGGTGAACCAGAAAAGTTTGGGTAGAGCCGGATCTAAGTGTTGGCTAGGTAAGCGTCCTGTAGTAAGAGGAGTAGTTATGAATCCTGTAGACCATCCCCATGGAGGTGGGGAAGGGAGGGCCCCCATTGGTAGAAAAAGACCCACAACCCCTTGGGGTTATCCCGCGCTTGGAAGAAGAAGTAGGAAAAGGAATAAATATAGTGATAGTTTTATTCTTCGTCGCCGTAAATAGGAATATATGTTTTGTTTCTTCGCCTTTCATTGCATTTTTAAATAGGAAAAGGGAGTAATCGGCTGTGGCGCGTTCACTAAAAAAAAATCCTTTTGTAGCTAATCATTTATTGGGAAAAATGGAGAAGCTCAACATGAGGGAGGAGAAAGAGATAATAGTCACTTGGTCCCGGGCATCTACCATTATACCCACAATGATCGGTCATACAATTGCTATTCACAATGGAAAGGAGCATTTACCTATTTATATAACAGATCGTATGGTGGGTCACAAATTGGGAGAATTCGCACCTACTCTCACTTTCCGGGGGCATGCGAGAAACGATAATAGATCTCGTCGGTAATAAAGTGAAATGGGTGCTCATCATTCATTGGTAGGAGGTGGAACTTTATGATAAAGGGAAAATCGCGTACAGAAGTCAAAGCTTTAGCTCAATATATATGTATGTCTGCTCACAAAGCGAGAAGAGTAATTGATCAGATTCGTGGGCGTTCCTATGAACAAACACTTATGATACTAGAACTCATGCCTTATCGAGCATCTTATCCCATCTTCAAATTAGTTTATTCTGCAGCAGCAAATGCTAGTCACAATAAGGGTTTGAACGAAGCTGATTCATTCATTAGTAAAGCCGAAGTCAATGGAGGTGTTATCGTGAAAAAGTGCAAACCTCGAGCTCGGGGACGCAGTTATCCGATAAAAAGACCCACCTGTCATATAACTATTGTATTGAATAAGAGATCTAATTTAACAAAAAAATAGCCTTTTGACTTTGATTTGATAGATCAAGCCTTCTTAATATTTAGAAAGAAAATATGCATATATAAATTAGATAGATATGGGACAAAAAATAAATCCACTTGGTTTCAGACTTGGTACAACCCAAAGTCATCATTGCCTTTGGTTCGCACAACCAAAAAATTATTCCGGGGGTCTCCAGGAAGATGAAAAAATACGGGATTGTATCAAGAATTATGTACAAAAACATATGAGAGTATCCTCAGGTTTCGAAGGAATTGCGCGTATAGGGATTCAAAAAAAAATCGATCTGATCCAGGTCATAATCCATATTGGATTCCCCCATTTTTTAATAGAGGGTCGAGCCCGAGGAATCGAAGAATTACAGATCAATGTACAAAAAAAGTTAAATTCTGTGAACCGGAGACTCAACATTGCTATCACAAGAGTTGCAAAACCGTATGGACAACCCACTATTCTTGCAGAATATATAGCTCTACAATTAAAGAATAGAGTTTCGTTTCGAAAGGCAATGAAAAAGGCTATTGAATTAACTGAACAAGCGGACACAAAGGGAATTCAGGTACAAATTTCGGGGCGTATCAACGGAAAAGAAATTGCCCGTGTCGAATGGATCAGAGAAGGTAGGGTTCCCCTACAGACGATTCGAGCTAAAATCGATCATTGTTCCTATGCAGTTCGAACTATCTATGGGGTATTAGGCATCAAAATTTGGATATTTCTAGACGAGGAATAATGAATAATGGGCGCTTGCCATTTTATCCAGCGATAGGACAAAAAATGAGAAATTGTTTCATTCTTTTTTATTTTTCCGTTCAATCCAAAATGAGCAATTCTCAATTCTATAGGGTTGAATAAAAAATTTGATTGACCATTTCATTTGGTAGAATTGCTATGCTTAGTGTGTGACTCGTTGGTTTTTCTTTGGAGTTGGGATTCAAAGAAACAATGATCGGCCTCTAGTATGAACTAATAACCAGCTCATTGCTTCGTATTATCGAGATCCAAGGAACCAGTCACTATATGATGTATCGATCATATAGTTGTAGCAACTGAAATCTTTTTTCCATAAAGTAGAAATCAATCAAATTATGGATTATGAAGCAAAAATAGAGGGATGTGGATAAGTGGAAGGGTGAGAGAAAGAAAGAAGTAGAATAGTAATGATAGATTATTCCAATATGTATGGTCTATGAATCATCTCACAAAAGAAAAGGCAGTGTGATAAAGCATCAATACTGATTCGTCTAGAATTAGATGAATCCGGTTCATAGGAAAAATCAAAACAAAAATAATAATTTAATTAATAATAAAGTAAAGAGCCTCGAGTCGATCTAGACTGAGGAGATTGACTCGGGAACGGATTTTTTTGGAGCTCCATTGCATAGTTCAGGCCTAGCCATTAATGGAGAAGCTATGGGAACGAAGGAACCTGTGACTGCAGAAGATTCTATTGAAAACGAATTTTAATGATTCATTGGATGGGATGGCGGAACGAGACAGGAACCAATTGATTTATTCTGAGTGGTCATGGGTGAACCCTTCGAATGAAGCAGATATTGAAAGAGTCAATATTCGCCCGCGAAACCCTTATTGGATTTTTGATTCCAAAATTTTGGAATATTCCGTAAAAATCAAAACAAGGATTCGTTATAAATGCATTATCTATAAATATACGTCTAGCTGTATATACAAGATAGACAGATTCCTACGTGACAGATTTAATTAAATATCAATGAATCTGATGATTCATTGTATTATTCATTAAATATACCTGGGTCTGTAATATTATTTATTGAACCCTTTCCTTTTATTCGCGAGGAGCTGGATGAGAAGAAATTTTCACGTCCGGTTCTGCAGTAGAGATGGGATTGAAAAACTACCATCAACTATAACCCCAAAAGAACCAGATTCCGTAAACAACATAGAGGAAGAATGAAGGGAGTATCTTATCGAGGCAATCATATTTGTTTCGGTAGATACGCTCTTCAGGCACTTGAACCCGCTTGGATCACATCTAGACAAATAGAAGCAGGGCGGCGAGCAATGACACGATACGCGCGTCGTGGTGGAAGAATATGGGTACGTATATTTCCCGACAAACCCGTTACAGTAAGACCTACGGAAACACGTATGGGTTCGGGGAAGGGATCCCCCGAATATTGGGTATCTGTTGTTAAACCAGGTCGAATACTTTATGAAATGGGCGGAGTATCAGAAACTGTAGCCAGATCCGCTATTTCAATAGCTGCGTCCAAAATGCCTATACGAACTCAATTCGTTATTGCGGGATAGGGGTGTGCAACCAAAGGGATCCTTTTGATAAAAAAAAAATGGAATCGCTGGTTTTTTATTTTTGGACAGAAACTATTTCTTTTTTCCTTCGCCTTTTGCATTGAAAGAAACGATTCAAAAAAAAAAAAAATCATAATATGATTCAACCTCAGACCCATTTAAATGTAGCGGACAACAGCGGGGCTCGAGAACTGATGTGTATTCGAATCATAGGAGCTAGTAATCACCGATATGCTCATATCGGTGACGTTATTGTTGCTGTAATCAAAGAAGCAGTGCCCAACATGCCTCTGGAAAGATCAGAAGTGATCAGAGCTGTAATTGTACGTACATGTAAAGAACTCAAACGTGACAACGGTATGATAATACGATATGATGACAATGCAGCAGTTGTCATTGATCAAGAAGGAAATCCAAAAGGAACGCGAGTTTTTGGTGCGATCGCTCGGGAATTAAGACAGTTAAATTTCACTAAGATAGTCTCATTAGCTCCCGAGGTATTATAAATGCAATGCTAGTAGATGAGACCATAGTATGGTATCTGAAATAGATCCATTAGTAGATTGTGTCTCACGCATATACCTTTAATATTTTTAAATTTTAAAAATTGTATTTTTTATTGAATAAATATTTCATAAATAAATAATCAAATAATCAAAATAAAGAAAAAAAAAAAAACAGAACATGTTGATTATATCAAAGCCAGGAAGCACTAATAATTAGGGTTCGTCATGGGTAGGGATACTATTGCCGATATAATAACTTCTATAAGAAATGCTGACATGGGTACAAAAGGAATGGTTCGAATAGCATCTACTAATATCACGGAAAATATTGTTAAAATACTTCTACGAGAAGGTTTTATTGAAAACGTTAGGAAACATCGGGAAAGCAACAAATATTTCTTGGTTTCAACCCTGCGGCATAGAAGGAATAGGAAAGGAACATATAGAAATATTTTAAAGCGTATCAGCAGACCCGGTCTACGAATTTATTCAAACTATCAAGGAATTCCTAGGATCTTAGGTGGAATGGGGGTTGTAATTCTTTCTACTTCTCGAGGTATAATGACAGATCGAGAAGCTCGACTAGAAGGAATTGGAGGAGAAATTTTGTGTTATATATGGTAATCCTTCTCGTATTCGAATTTTATCCGTAACTTCCTATTTATGAAATGAAAAAGAGAGGAAAGGTTGGTTGTCTAATACCACCCCTCCTCCATTAGTTGATACTTCAAGGAGGTTACCTGGAATGAAAGAACAAAAATGGATTCATGAAGGTTTAATTACTGAATCACTTCCCAACGGTATGTTCCGGGTTCGCTTAGATAATGAAGACCTGATTCTAGGTTATGTTTCGGGGAGGATCCGACGTAGTTTTATACGGATATTACCAGGAGATAGAGTGAAAATCGAAGTAAGTCGTTATGATTCAACCAGGGGGCGTATAATTTATAGACTTCGCAACAAAGATTCGAACGATTAGGTGGCTTTTTTTAAACATTCCTTTCATGGGGATCAATTTCGAGATTCAAAAAGAAAAATGCAAGAGACTTATTTTCTTCCAATGAGTAGATTCGGAATTAAGGTAAGGAATGACAAACATGAAAATAAGGGCCTCTGTTCGTAAGATTTGTGAAAAATGTCGACTGATCCGTAGGCGGGGACGAATTATAGTAATTTGTCCCAATCCTAGACATAAACAGAGACAGGGGTAATCTTTCTAAAAGGGGACTATCTAAGGGACCCATGTACAAACAAAATAAGGGATCTGTTTTGACATGAAATGGATATATCCGTATATCTCTAACTCATATTTATAAGATGATAAAATATGACAAAACCTATACCAAGAATTGGTTTACGTAGGAATGGACGTATTGGTTTACGTAAGAATGGACGTAGAATATCAAAAGGAGTTATTCATGTTCAAGCGAGTTTCAACAATACCATTGTGACTGTTACAGATGTACGGGGTCGGGTTGTTTCTTGGTCCTCCGCGGGTACTTGTGGATTCAGAGGCGCAAGAAGAGGGACACCATTTGCTGCTCAAACCGCAGCAGGAAATGCTATTCGTACAGTAGTGGATCAGGGTATGCAACGAGCAGAAGTTATGATAAAGGGCCCCGGTCTCGGAAGAGATGCAGCATTACGAGCCATTCGTAGAAGTGGTATACTATTAAGTTTCGTACGTGACGTAACTCCTATGCCACATAATGGATGTAGACCGCCTAAAAAAAGGCGCGTATAGAGGAAAAGATTCCAAGAGAAATAAATGATTCAATGATCTGATCAAATCAGAATATTAGTATGGTTCGAGAGGAAATAGCAGTATCCACTCGGACACTACAGTGGAAGTGTGTTGAATCCAGAGCAGACAGTAAACGTCTTTATTATGGCCGTTTCGTTCTGTCCCCGCTTATGAAAGGTCAAGCAGATACAATAGGTATCGCGATGCGAAGGGCTTTACTTGGAGAAATAGAAGGAACCTGTATCACACGTGCAAAATCTGAGAAGGTACCGCATGAATATTCTACGATAGTAGGTATTGAAGAATCAGTACATGAAATTTTAATGAATTTGAAAGAAATTGTATTTAGAAGTC